ATAAAGTCAGCTAATCTTAAGCTAGTGGGTTCATACCCCAAAAATGAAATATATTTTCCTTTATTAATAATTTTACAAATAATAATTTTCATGTGAATTTTAACAATCTCTATCTTAATAGCTCTATCTTCTTCTTTTTGATTTGCCCTATGAATATCCTTAGAAATCAATATAATAATCTTTATCCCCATCACAAACTCAAAAAACTTTCTTTCCTCGAATAGAATGGTATTATATTACATTATTCAATCATTAGCCTCCTCACTATTCTTTTTTTCTTCCCTCATATCAACAATCTCTATAACAATAACGTTTAATTTAATTATTATAATTACTATACTAATTAAACTCGCAGCCGCCCCTTTTCACTCTTGATTCCCTCAAATTTCTGAGGGAATAAATTTCTCTTCCTTCTTCATTTTATCTTCATTTCAAAAAATCATCCCTCTTTATATTCTTTCTTTCATCAATAATCATATACTAATCCCATTTATTATCTTATCTAGAATAGTAGGATCCCTAGGAGGATTAAGACAAACATCATTCAAAAAAATCTTAGCATTTTCTTCAATTTCTCATCCCTCCTGAATTATATGTCTTATTATAATCAATCAAAACTTTTGATTAGTTTATTTTTCAATTTACACAATTATTCTAATCATAATCATTACCTGGTTAAAAAATAACAATTCTCCCCTCATTATCAACTCTAACTCCATAAAATTATCCTTTTTTAACAAAATTTTACTATTCTCTTTTTTTTTATCATTAGGAGGCTTGCCTCCTTTTTTAGGATTTCTAGCTAAATGAGTAGCAATCATCTTAATCTCTAAAAAACTTCCTCTTGTTCTCTTAGTTCTAATTATCTCTTCATTATTAAATTTATTCTTTTATATACGCACGTTATTCCCTATAATTTTAAATCTCAATACTCTTATAAAAACACCCTCTCTTATTCATTCTTACCAATCATTATTCTTATTTATTATCAACTCCCTAAGAATTATCACCCTCATCCCCTGGATTCTATCTTTATAAAGATTTTAAGTTATATAAAACTATATGCCTTCAAAGTATAAAATAATCAAAATTGATTAAATCTTAGAAAAATCATCTTTAAATTTGCAATTTAATATTTTATATAAAATATAAGATTAATAATAGTAAAAGAATATCATCATTAATAAATTTACAATTTATAGCTTAAAACTTCAGCCATTTTACCGCGATGATTATTCTCTACAAATCATAAAGACATTGGGACTATATATTTAATTTTTGGTAGATGATCAACCATAGTGGGGATATCTATAAGAATCTTAATCCGAACTGAGTTAGGTCAGCCCGGATCCTTAATTGGAAACGACCAAATCTATAATGTTATTGTAACAGCTCACGCATTTATTATAATTTTTTTTATAGTTATACCTGTTATAATTGGGGGTTTTGGAAATTGAATTGTTCCATTAATAATTGGAGCACCTGATATAGCCTTTCCTCGAATAAATAATCTCAGATTTTGACTATTACCCCCATCCATTTTTCTTCTCTTAAATTCCTCTCTAGTAGAGGGGGGAGCTGGTACAGGATGAACCGTTTACCCCCCTTTATCAGCTAATATCTCCCATTCAGGGGCATCAGTAGATATAGCAATTTTCTCCCTTCACCTCGCGGGTATTTCCTCAATTCTAGGCGCTATTAATTTCATCACCACAATTATCAACATACGTTCTCCCGGAATAACCTTAGAACGAATACCTCTATTTGTATGATCTGTATTTATTACAGCAATTTTACTTCTTCTATCATTACCAGTTTTAGCAGGAGCAATCACTATACTCCTAACTGACCGAAATTTTAATACATCATTTTTTGACCCTTCAGGGGGAGGAGACCCCATTCTTTACCAACATTTATTTTGATTTTTTGGGCACCCAGAAGTATATATTCTCATCCTACCAGGATTTGGGATAGTATCCCATATCATCTGTTTCCATACAGGAAAAAAAGAGCCTTTCGGCACATTAGGAATAATTTATGCTATATTAGCAATCGGTTTTCTAGGATTCATTGTCTGAGCACATCATATATTTACCGTGGGTATAGATATTGACACACGAGCCTATTTTACCGCAGCCACCATAATTATTGCCGTTCCTACAGGAATTAAAATTTTTAGTTGATTAGCTACTCTTCATGGATCTAACATCAATTTTAACTCTTCTATATTATGAGTACTAGGATTTGTCTTTTTATTCACCTTAGGGGGACTAACAGGAATCATTTTAGCAAATTCCTCAATTGACATTATTCTTCACGATACTTATTATGTAGTAGCTCACTTTCACTACGTTCTTTCAATAGGAGCTGTATTTGCTATCATAGGGTCAATTACCCACTGATTCCCTTTATTTTTTGGAATAAATTTCAATTCCTTATGACTTAAAATTCAATTCTACTCCATATTCATTGGAGTAAATATAACTTTTTTTCCTCAACACTTTTTAGGGCTAAGAAGTATACCTCGCCGATACTCAGATTACCCTGATTTCTTTACTAAATGAAATTTAATTTCTTCCTTTGGGAGTATAATTTCATCCGTGAGAGTTATCTTTTTTATTATCATTATATGAGATGCCATTCAATCTAAACGGCTAATTACAATTTCTCACTTCTCAAACTCTTCAAATGAATGACAACTTAATTTTCCTCCCTCAGAACATACCTTTAATCAAAATGACATTTTAATCAAATAACTAATGGTAACATGATCAAATATTATATTTTCCAATAGAAACTCCCCTATTATAGAGCAAATAATCTTTTTCCATGACCACTCCATACTTATTATTATAATAATTACAATCATCACACTATATATAATCATTAATATCATAATAAATTCCTTCTCATCCCGCTTTTTAATAGAGGGGCAAGAAATTGAAACCATTTGAACTATCATCCCCGCAATTACATTAATCTTCATTGCCTTCCCATCCTTACGTCTCCTATATATATTAGACGAATCCTTTACACCATCTATCACTATCAAAATTATTGGACATCAATGATACTGATCTTATGAATTATCCGACTTTAATATTGAATTTGACTCTTTCATAATTCCACCAACAGAAATAAAACCTAACTCCTTTCGCCTTCTTGACGTTGATAATCGTATAGTAATCCCCTTTAACTCCCATATTAAATTCTTAATTTCATCCGCAGATGTAATTCACTCATGAACTATCCCATCCTTAGGAATTAAAATAGATGCAATTCCTGGTCGATTAAACCAATCATTTGCTTTTCCTAATCGACCAGGAATTTTCTTTGGTCAATGTTCAGAAATTTGTGGTGCTAACCATAGATTTATACCCATTTCTGTAGAGATTACTTCCCCTAAAAATTTCATTAAATGAATAAAATCATTTTCATTGAATGGCTGAAATATTTAAGCAATGGTCTCTTAAACCACTTCATAGTGATTATCACTTTCAATGGAAAAACTAGTTAAATATAAATAACAAGAGAATGTCATTCTCTAATTACCATCGGTGTTTTTTTAATGCCACAACTTTTTCCAATAAGTTGAATTATTCTATCCCTCCTATTCTCCATATGTATATTAATTTCATTAATTCATATTTTTTATTTTCCTATAAAATCAAATAAATTCTTTATATTACCAATATTCCCCAAAACCCCACTCTATAAATGATAATAAATCTTTTTTCTATTTTTGATCCATCCACATCAAGTAATTTAAGATTAAATTGAATCTCAATTTTTCCTATAATTTTCATTATCCCATCATGATTTTGAGCTATCCCATCACGCTACCAAATAATATGAAAAATTATTTTTTCTAAAATCCTTAGAGAAATCAAAAGTAATTTATCTAACAAAAACCAAAAATTCATTTTACTGTTCATCTCAATTTTCTCATCAATTTTATTATTCAATTGCCTAGGATTATTTCCTTACATTTTTACCCCTACAAGACACATTTCACTATCAATATTAATAGCATTCCCTATCTGAATAACATTAATAATTAAAGGCTGAGTTACCTCATTTAATAAAATAATAACACATTTAGTCCCGTTAGGATCGCCCTTACTCCTAACTTCATTTATAGTAATCATTGAGACAGTTAGAAATTTAATTCGCCCTATCACCCTATCCATTCGTCTATCAGCTAACATAATTAGAGGACACCTTTTGATTCATCTCCTGTCCGCAATCCCCTTTAACTCCCCAATAATATTCCCTATAATCTTTCCGATTATATTTACTCTTATAATCTTAGAATCAGCCGTTGCTATCATTCAAAGATATGTATTTATTACTTTAGCTTCTTTATACACTAACGAAATTTAATAACCAATGATATTCCACCCTTTTCATATAGTAGAAAAAGACCATGACCTTTCACTAGTTGCGTAACCTCTATTATAATCACAATTAGAACTATCTTCATACTTCACTTCTCATTTACTTATATAATCCTATTAGCATTGATCATTTTATTGCTAACCCTCTTTCAATGATGACGAGATATCTCACGTGAAGCTTCTCTCCAAGGAAATCACTCCTCATTCGTAATTTGAGGATTAAAAATAGGAATAATTCTATTTATTATTTCTGAAGTTTTCTTTTTTTTATCATTTTTCTGAGCCTTTTTCCATAGAAGATTATCCCTAATATTGAAATTGGCTCTTCATGACCCCCTAAAAATATTACTCCCTTTAATCCTTTTTGAAATCCCACTATTAAAAACAACTATCCTAATCTCTTCAGGAATTTCAATTTCATGGTCTCATCAAAGAATCATTAATAATAATTTCAAAGAAGCTTTCAATTCACTCTTAATTACCATCATATTAGGAGTCACTTTTACATTTCTCCAAGGTTGAGAATATAAGCAATCCCAATTTTCTATAAGAGACAGAATCTTTGGGTCTACTTTCTTCATAACTACAGGATTCCATGGAATTCATGTAATCATTGGAACCTCATTTCTAATTATCTCACTAATTCGAATTAACATAAATCTCATTTCATCTTCTCACCACTTTGGGTTCGAAGCAGCTGCCTGATATTGACATTTCGTAGACGTAGTTTGGCTATTCTTATTTACATTCATATACTGATGAATTTTCTGTTTAATTAGTATATACTTAGTACATTTAACTTCCAATTAAAGAGATTTCTCAAAAAAATTAAACAATAAAAATCATTACAATCATTATAATTCCCATTATTATCATCGTTGTTTCCTTAATCATATCATTAAAAAGGCCTCTTGATAAAGAAAAGCTATCCCCCTTTGAATGTGGATTTGATCCCTTTTCTCTTTCTCGAATCCCTTTCTCACTAAAATTTTTTTTAATCTCTATCATCTTTCTCATCTTTGACATTGAAATTGTAATTATCCTCCCACTCCCCCTCCTATCCCAAAACAAAAATATTTTCTTCCTAATCAGAATCATCATTATCAACACTCTAATTCTTTGAGGATTAATCTATGAATGAAACAAAGGAATATTAGAATGGCTAAAATAACAGAAAAGTATTTAAAAAAATAAAACCTAATTTGCAATTAGAAATTGAAATATTCCTTTTCTAAAAATAAAGCGATACTATTGCAATCAGTTTCGACCTGATTTTAGACGAAGTCTATTTTTTTAATAGAAGCCAAAACCCCCCGAGGCCATTCACTGTTAATGAATAATTGAGTATCTCCTATTAAAAATAAGATTAACCTTATAGACTTCTAATCTATTATTAATGAAATTCATTTAATCTTTCATTTTTATAGTGTAATTTAACACATAACATTTTCGTTGTTAAAATGATTTTTCTAAAAATATTCTTAAAATAATTTCTTTACATTTTCAGTGTAATATTTTTATATAAACTATAAGAACAAAAAATTATAACAAAAAACATAATTCTCAAAAATAAAACCATTAAAGATCTTAAATAATTATTTCTCAACCAAACCACTAATCTTCTATTTTTTTTGAAAAATAAAATTACTCCCCCAGGACCTATTTCCTCTAGCCAATGTCAATCATTCTCTGAGTTTATACTTATAATTTTAAAATAATTTAGAAAAAAAAATCTTGATAAAAATGACAAAAATCACATCCTACTTAAAAAATAGTAAATATTTTTTAAAATGAAACCCTCTATTTTAATTAAATAAGTGATAAAAAATACATAAAAAGTAAAAATAATCAATAGTATATTAAAAATCTTTCTGATATTAGAAAGAACTAATAGATCATCATGTGAGAACACCATTCAAGCAAGAGTCTTCCCTGCCAAAACAACCATAATTCTTAAAAAATAAATAGGGATAACTATAGTTAATCCTACACTTTTAGAAAAAAAACTCTGGCAAAAAACACCTTTTCAAATTACATAATATAATATACGTATACAATATAATATAGTCAAAGAAGTTCTGAGAATAATTATCAAAATAATAATTAAATTATCTGAGTTTATATAAATATACTCAAGAATTAAATCCTTTGAATAAAACCCCCCAACAAAAGGAAATCCGAATAATGATAAACTCGCTAATCCTATACAACCTCTAATTACAGGACTAAAAGAGAAAAATCTCCCTAAATAACGAATATCTTGAACTCCTATTATTCTATGAATCACTAGCCCAGCACATAAAAATAACATAGACTTAAAAAGAGCATGCATAAGTAAGTGAAAGAAAGCAAACTCTATTTTTCCTACCGATAAAATTAACATAATTAATCCTAATTGTCTAAGAGTAGAAAAAGCAATAATTTTTTTAAAATCTATTTCTAAATTTGCACCTACTTCTGCTATAAATAAAGTTATTCTAGCAATAATTATTAATGCATTAGAGTAAAGTTTAAACTCAAAAAGAACACTAAACCGAATTAAAAGATGAATCCCAGCAGTAACTAGAGTAGAAGAATGAACAAGAGAAGAAACGGGAGTGGGTGCAGCCATAGCAGCCGGTAATCAAGCTGAAAAGGGGAGTTGTGCTCTCTTAGTTAACCCAGAAGTTAAAATAAAAACCCCACAAATCCTGATTATCTCCCGCACATTAATCATATCTATGCTCCCATAATTAATTAAAAAAATAACTGATATTAAAATAGTTACATCCCCAACACGATTACTTAAAACAGTAATCATCCCTGAATTATAAGAATTTACTCTTTGATAATAAATTACTAAACAATAAGACACTAACCCTAAACCATCTCACCCTAATATAATCATGATTATATTAGGGGAAATAATTAATAATAACATAGAAAATACAAATAACAACACCATCCAACAAAAAAACTCTTTATCTTTGTCTGTCTCTATATATCTATCCCTATAGACAATCACTATAGAAGAAATAAATAATACTACTGATATAAATCTTACCCTCACTCAATCTAATAAAAGATAAACCTTCACATCCAAAGCTATTAAATCAAATAAAAAAAATTCTACTAAAATAACCTTATAAAAATATATTAAATACAAAAAAAATATAAATATAATTAATCTATTCATTAACAAGAAAAAACCCCACTTTAAAAAAATTTCTTAATGAACAAATATCATCTATAAATCCACAATTTATAATTTTAAAAAATTAAAACTAATTAAGTAAGATATTTTAAACTCATCCTAAAAAACACTCCATCTTTAAAACTCAAACAATTAAAGGAAAAAAATGTAACAATAAAACTAAAAACTCCCGAATCAAAATTGATTTAACAGATCAAATCACCCATCCCTCACCATGATTAATATATCTATATATATACAAAGAATAACAAGCTCTTAAAAAGGAAATCATTATAAGAGGCAATATAAACACCAATCTAAACTTTATTAAACTTCCCATCAAGAAAATTTCCCCAAAAATATTTATCGTAGGAGGTGCAGATATATTCACAATTGATAATAAGAACCATCACAAAGCCATTCTAGGAAAAAGCCTCATTATCCCTTTTAAAAGTATGATACTACGAGTATAAAAACGCTCATATAACATATTCCCTAAACAAAATAATCCGGAAGAACAAAGTCCATGTCCTAACATTAATAATAAACCACCATATGAACTCCAAAAACCTAAATTTATAATACCCCCTAAAACAACTCCTATATGGCATACAGAAGAATAGGCAATTAAAGCTTTAACATCCGTTTGAAATATACACATCACTCCCACATACACACTACCTAAAACAGAAACTACCATTAAAACATATCCTATCTCCATTAACTCAATCATAAAAAACATTTTAAATCGATAAATTCCATAAATTCCTAACTTCAACAAAACAGCAGCTAAAATCATAGACCCTGAAATAGGTGCTTCCACATGAGCCTTAGGAAGTCACAAATGAACAAAATATATGGGTACTTTCACTAAAAACCCTATCATCATTAGAAAAAACAATAATCCTAACTTCATATTAAATATATAATCCATTAATAAATAATTCAACGTCATTTCCCTAAACAATAATATCAAGACTAATAGAGGTAACGATCCAAATAGCGTATACATTAACATGTAAATTCCCGCTTGTAAACGCTCAGGCTGTCTCCCTCAATTAAAAATCATCATAATAATTGGAAATAAACTGGCTTCAAAAAAAAAATAAAATATTATTAAATTTATTCTAAAAAAACATACAAATAACAAAAATAACATAAAAAAAGCATAAAACATAAAATACTTACTATTATAAAGATTTCCTTTAAACCTAGAAAGTATTATTAAAATTAAAACTCAAACTGACAATAAAAATAAATTAATTCTCATTAAATCCCCTATAAAACCATAGACCATATCTCTTTCTCCCCCTCTAAATATCTGAAAAAAAACCAAAATTAATATAAAAAAAAGTACCCTAATTATTTGCATACCACAAAAAAACACCTCTATTCAAACTATTGTAAACAAAGAAAATATTAGCCTTAGCATTTTAATATACTTATAGACATAATTTGATCATTTCCATAAAAAAACCTCATAATCACTAATAATCTCAACCCTAACCTAGCTTCTGCTACAATCATAATCAAATACATCACTATTAATAAATAAGTATTTATTAACACCCTAAAAACCATTATCAAAAATAACCCTAAATATATAAACTCAAACCTCAATAAAACAGTTATTATATGAAAACGATTTTTTAAAAAGGGTATCATCCCCACTAAATACATTATAAACGAAATCTCAATCATTAGTTATAATAATTTAAAACAAAAAATATTGGTTTTGTAAACCAAACTTGAACTAATCTTATAACTTCAGAAAAGAAATTCTCTTTAAATATCCAAAATTTATGTACTTACTATATACTATTTTCTGATATCAAAATAATATCCTTTTTCATAATAATATTTTTTATATTTAATCACCCGATATTAATACTATTCTCAATTATCATAATTACTATCTCAATAGCTTTCTCACTCATGTTATTCATAAAAATAATATGAATCTCTTTAATTCTTATCCTCCTCGTCCTGGGGGGAATATTAATCCTTTTCCTTTACATTATCAGACTAATTCCTAACAAAAAAATCCTAATAAATAAAAAACTTATTATTCTACTGGTTACAATTTTCATTACCTTGAAAAATTTCACAATTAATGAAACTCCATTTTTCTTAATTAACTCTCTTTTTTCTTTCTCATCAATAAACTTTATTATCTTCATAATAATTTACTTATTAATTTCTCTTATAATCGTCATAAAAATTATAATTTCCTCCAACTCACCCCTAAAACTTTATAACTAATGAAATTAAAAAAAATAATCTCCCCTATTTCTAACCTTCCCACCCCCTCTAACATCTCCCCCTTTTGAAATATACGATCCTTACTAGGAATATGTTTAAGTATCCAAATTTTAAGTGGTTTATTTTTAGCAATAAACTTTTCAAGAGACATTTCAACAGCTTTCAATATAATATCTCATATTAATCGAGATGTAAACAACGGATGGCTTATTCGATCTATTCACTCTAATGGAGCCTCAATATTTTTTATTTTCATATATATCCATGTTGGACGAGGAATTTATTACTCTTCATTCTTTTTTACAAAAACCTGATTCTCAGGAATCTTAATCATTTTTACTCTAATAGCAACAGCATTCTTAGGATATGTTCTTCCTTGGGGGCAAATATCTTTCTGGGGTGCAACAGTAATTACTAACCTATTCTCTGCTATCCCATACTTTGGGTCTACATTAACCTACTGAATTTGAGGGGGATTTTCAGTTGACAATAATGCCCTTACTCGATTCTTTTCTCTCCACTTCATTCTCCCTTTCATTTTAGCTATAATAGTATTAATTCATATTATACTAATTCACGAAAAGGGATCATCTAACCCATTAGGAGTAAATCTTAACATTGATAAAATCCCATTCCATCCTTATTTCACCATCAAAGACATTTTAGGATTTTTAATGACACTTTTCTTTTTTTCTATTATTGTTCTAATTTACCCAAATCTCCTTATTGATGCAGAAAACTTTACCATAGCAAATCCTTTAGTTACTCCTCCACATATTCAACCAGAATGATATTTTTTATTCGCATATGCAATTCTACGATCTATCCCTAATAAATTTGGGGGAGTAATTGCTTTAGCAATATCTATTATAATTATTTGCATCCTCCCTTTTACTATAAAAAATAAATTTTCCTCATTTTATTTTTTTCCCATCAAAAAAGTACTTTTTTGATTATTAATTAACATCTTTTTGATACTCACATTTTTAGGAGCATGTCCAGTAGAGCCCCCTTTCATTTCAATTGGTCAGACCCTCACAGCCCTGTATTTTTCATTTTTTTTTATTATTCCCATCCTATGACTTTTTAACTATGCATTAAGTATGTATTTTGAAAATACAAAAAAGAACATTTATTCTAAAAGTCTTTTTTCTTAAAAAGACACAAAATATACTTATAAACGTCCATTTTAAAAAACAAACTAAAAAAATAATCACAATTCTATAAGGTAAAATTACTTTTCAAGCTAATATTATCAACTTATCATAACGATAACGGACTAAAGTTCCTCGAATCAAAATAAATAAAACTATCACCACCAACACATTAATTATTATCACCCCCATATCACCAAAAAATAAATTTGTAGTAATAACTCTAATTAAAATAATATTCCCATATTCAGCAATAAATAACACAGCAAAATTTCACGAGCCATACTCAATATTAAACCCAGAAACCAGTTCGGACTCCCCCTCAGATAAATCAAAGGGCCTTCGATTAGTCTCAGCAAAACATGAAACCATTCACACAATCAATAAATTAAAAAAACCTACTAATATAATTCATAAATTTTGAAATATCTCAATCTTCATAATACTATAACTCCCACAAAAAAAAATAACTCTAATTAACCATAAAGATAAACTTACCTCATAAGAAATTACTTGAGCTCCGCCGCGGTATGATCCTAATAAAGCATACTTAGAGTTAGAAGATCAACCCCCAAATAAAATCACATATACTCTTAAACTTGAAATACACAGCAAAAACACTATCCCATACTCAATCAAAATCTGATTATAATCTCATCTAAATAAAAATCATAATCTCATTATTAAAATCAATAAAACAACTGAAGAAATAATATAGAAAATTATATTAATATAGAACATCATATTTATTTCTTTCCTAAACAATTTAATAGCATCACTAAAAGGTTGAAAAACACCAATAAATCCTACCTTGTTAGGACCTTTTCGAATATGAATATACCCTAAAATTTTCCGCTCCAATAATGTAAAGAAAGCCACGCTTACCAACACACATATAATTAAAAAAATATAACTCAAATAAGAAATCATTATTAAAGGAAACTATTCATAAAGGAAGCTTAAATTCCTCGCATTACTCCATTCTGCCACTTTAAAAAAAACTTTACTAATTGGGGTATCCATACTCAAATTCTAAATTTGACACAATTTTTCTGCCAAATTAGTTTAATAAAATGTAATAATTAAATTAATAAAATTAACATTTCTTATTCCTTTCGTACTAAAAAAATAAAAGTGAAAATTAAGATAGAAACCAACCTGGCTCACGCCGGTTTGAACTCAAATCATGTAGGAATTTAAAAGTTGAACAAACTTCTTTTTTTAACTTCTTCACTAAAAAAGGATCCTAATCCAACATCGAGGTCGCAAACTATTTTATCTATATGAACTATCCAAAATTATTACGCTGTTATCCCTAGAGTATTTTTCTCATTTAATCGTTAATAACGGAACAAATTAATTTCTTTAATACAAAAAGATATATATTCTTTTTTAATCACCCCAACCAAATTAGATTTCAAATAATTCTCATCACAATCTAATAAAAATTCATAGGGTCTTCTTGTCCCTAATTTAAATTTTTGCTTCTTCACAAAAAAATTAAATTCATTTTATTAATTAAAGAAAGTTATTAATCGTTAAACCATTCTCTTAGCACCCATTTAAAGCCTTATTTCAATACCTTCGTATAGTCAAAATACCACAGCAATTTAAATAATCATTGAGCAGATTTTACATTTTATTACCTCAAAAATGAAATGTTTTTGTTAAACAGTCAATCATTAAATTTTGCCGAGTTCCTCTAACTTAAATAAACACACCACCAAAACAAATTAAAGTTTACACAAATATATCTATTTTACTGATTTTATTAATTTTTTTAAATTAAAAAAAATTAATAAAATCACTAAATCACTTTACTCTTGTCCAAACCCTTAACAACAATTCTTTATTAAAAAACTAAGAAAATTTCATCCCTTATTTTTATGTAAACTTAACCATAAAAGAAATCTGTAAGCTTATCCCTACAAATCATCTCTATAAAATTTAAAATTAAAAAAAAAATTATAGCATGATATATAATCATTATTTTCATAACCAGATATCATTAAATATGAATAAAATTTCATTTCTATAAAAATATTACTCATTATAATTCCACATAATGATATTCCTATTCTTATAGATCATTTTAACTTCGGGAAATTAAAATATTTTAATTTCTTTAAAAAACCCTGATGCAAAAGGTACTCCTAAATACTTCTTTAATTTTAAATTTTTCAAAATTTTCACGTTTCCCCTACAGTTCACCCAAATATAAATCTATTATCAATACACTTCTCATAAACCTTTTATAATTCCTTATTTTAAAATAAACACTTTAAAATTTTATTAAAATGGTTCTTACAAACAAACTTTCATTGTAAATGAAATATCTAATGATTTCATTTTAAAAAACACTTTCCAGTACTTTTACTTTGTTACGACTTATCTCAAAATTGAGAGCGACGGGCGATATGTGCATATTCTAGAGCTTAATTCAATTATCCATCATATTAATAATTTACTTTTAAATCCTAATCTCATCTTTCAACATATTTAATCAAAATCAATGTAATTCACTTCATTCATAATTTTATATTGCACCTTGACTTAATATAATTCTTTATAAAAAAATCTTAAATATAATTATTTAATATAATTAAATATAGTGGTATACAAATTGATTTAACCAAATTAAGTAAGATCAAGGCGTTTTATCCATTACAGAGCAAATTCCTCTAAAAAGCTTAAAATACCGCCAAAATCTTATGATTTCATAATCATTATATACTAACAACATATAGCTTAAAATAATAGGGTATCTAATCCTAGTTTAACATTTAAATTTTTTTAAAATCAATAAACTTAAATTTTTAAGAACTATAAATTTCACCTTAATAGACTTTAATAATTAAATTACAAATTTATTAAAATAATAACAAAAAAAAAGATTCACTTGTATAACCGCGGCGGCTGGCACAAGTTTCGCCAAATCTATATTTAAATTTCTACTTAAAATCTCTTTAAACCATAAATATTTCTTCTATTTTTTAAAAAAAATTAACATTTTATAATATAAAGAAAATTTAAAAGATTTTTTTTTAAAACTATAATTAAATTAATCATACTTTCCCCTTCTTTTTTCCCCTTCTAGAAGGGGAAAGTATAGTCAAAATTGTAAGTCATTCCTATGCGTCTACTTCGTATATGTAATTGAATATAATTAATATAGATTTCCCTGATAAGGGAACAATGCTCTAGATTTTATCTAAATTTATTTGAAGCTTACTTGTCGTCTCTATCTCTCTGGGAATATATTCAAATATATGAAACCATGTCTTAAATTATAATTTCTCAGTCTATTTTGACAAATAAATGTAATTGGAGGTGGATGCTCCTTACATTTCTATAAATGTTACATTATTTTTTTTTTTTGTAAAAAACCTTAATTTTTAGGTTTCACTTTAAAGTCATCTCAAATAAAATGCCTGAGTAAAGGATTATCTTGATAGGATAAATTATGTAAGTAACCTTACTTTTATTAGTTTTAATAATTCAAAATTATTTCTTATAAAATCAAAATTTATTGTGCATATACACCAAAAACTAAT